CAACCATTTCATTTTACCAAGTTCAATGTTAGCCAGATTAGTCAACATTTATATGTTTCGATGCAACAACAAGATGTTATTTGTAACAAGTAGTTTTGTTGGTTGGTTAATTGGTCACATTTTTTTCATGAAATGGGTTGAATTGGTATTAGTCTGGATACAGCAAAATAATTCTATTCGATCGAATAAGTACATTCGATCGAATAAGTACCTTGTGTCAGAATTGAGAAATTCTATGGCTCGAATCTTTAGTATTCTCTTATTTATTACCTGTGTTTACTATTTAGGCAGAATACCGTCACCCATTGTTACTAAAAAATTCAAAGAAACCTCAGAAACGGAAGAAAGGGGGGAAGGCGAGGAAGAAACAGATGTAGAAATAGAAACAACTTTCGAAACGAAGGGGACTAAACAGGAACAAGAGGGATCCACCGAAGAAGATCCTTCTCCTTCCCTTTTTTCGGAAGAAAAGGAGGATCCGGACAAAATCGATGAAAGGGAAGAGATCCGAGTGAATGGAAAGGAAAAAACAAGGGATGAATTCAACTTTCAAGAGACATTCTATAAAGATAGCCAAGTTTATAAAACTTCTTATATGGATAGGAATAAAAATAAAGAAAATTCGAAGTTAGAAATATTTAAAGAAGATCCATTTTTATTATGGTTTGAAAAACCTCTTGTCACTCTTCTTTTCGACTATAAACGATGGAATCGTCCATTAAGATATATAAAAAACAATCAATTTGAAAATGCCGTAAGAAATGAAGTGTCACAATATTTTTTTTATACATGTCGAAACAATGGAAAAGAAAGAATATCTTTTACGTATACCCCCAGTTTGTCAACTTTTTTGGAAATGATACAAAGAAAAATTTCTTTGTTGACAAGAGAAAAACTACCCTCTAATGAATTGTATGATCATTGGATTTATACCAATGAACAAAAAAAGAAAAACTTGAGAAAAAAATGGAAAAATCGAATGAAAGCTCTAAATAAAGGATCCATTACTCTAGATGTATTAGAAAAAAGAACTAGATTGGGTAGTGATGAAAATAAAAAAGAATACTTGCCTAAAATATCTGATCCTTTTTTGAATGGGCCCCTTCGTAGAAGGGTCAAATTTTTTTTTTCATCCCCAATCCTAAATAAAATTTCCATAAAAAATTACATCGAGACAGGTTGGATAAATAAGATTCATGGTATACTTTTTACTACTGATCAGGAAAAATTGGAAGAACAAATAGATGCATTTGATATAAATTCATTATCAACAGAAAAAAAACTTTCTTTATTTCCATTTCCAGAAATAGAACAAAGAAAAATTCATTCCGAAGATCAAATAAAATTTTTTAAAATTTTCTTCAACGCAGTTATAACTGAGCCCAAGACTAAAAGAATTAAAAAAAAATCTAAAATAAGTAAAAAAGTTCCTTCATGGTCATACAAATTAATCAACGATTTGGAACAACAGGAGGGAGAAAACGAAGAAAACGTGGCAGAGGATCATCAGATTCGTTCCAGAAAAGCCAAACGTGTAGTAATTTTTACTGATAACCAGCAAAATACTGATGCTAATAGCAAAAAGACTAATAATCCTGATCAAGCCGACGAAGTGGCTTTGATACGTTATTCACAACAATCGGATTTTCGTCGAGACATAATCAAAGGCTCTATGCGTGCTCAAAGACGTAAAACAGTTATTTGTAAATTGTTTCAAGCAAATGTGCATTCTCCTCTTTTTTTGGACAGAATAGACAAACCCCTTTTTTCTTTTGATATCTCCGGGATGATAAAATTCATTTTGAAAAACTGGATGTATAAAAAAACAACAGAATTAAGAATTTCAGATTATACCGAGGAAAAGAAAAAAGAAAATGAGAAAAAAAAAGAGGAAGAAAAAAAAGAAGAATACAAAAGAGAAGAGAAAGCACGAATAGAAATAGCGGAAGCCTGGGATAGCATTTTATTTGCTCAAGTAATAAGAGGATCCCTATTAGTAACCCAATCTTTTCTTAGAAAATATATTCTATTCCCTTCATTCATAATAGCTAAAAATATAGCCCGTATGTTATTATTTCAATTTCCCGAGTGGTCCGAAGACTTAAAAGATTGGAATAGAGAAATGCATGTTAAATGCACCTATAATGGTATTCAATTATCAGAAACCGAATTTCCAAAAAATTGGTTGACAGACGGTATTCAGATAAAAATCCTATTTCCTTTTTGCCTTAAACCTTGGCACAGATCTAAGGTGCCACCCCCCCAGAAAGATCTGCTGAGAAATAAAGAGCAAAAAAACGATTTTTGTTTTTTAACAGTTTGGGGAATGGAAACTGAACTTCCTTTTGGTTCTCCCCGAAAACAACGTTCATTTTTTGAACCCATTTTTAAAGAACTCAGAAAAAAAATTAAAAAATGGAAAAAGAATTCTTTTTTAGTTATACAGGTTTTAAAAGAAAGAATAATTTTTTTTTTGAACTTTTCAAAAGAAAGAAAAAAATGGTTCATGAAAACCATTCTATTTTTAAAAGGAATAATAAAAGAACTTTCCAAAAGAAACCCAATTCAATTATTTGGATTAAGAGAAATATATGAATTGAGTGAAACTAAAAAAGAAAAAAATGGGTTAATCAGTAATGGGATGATTAATGAATCGTACATTCCAATTCGATTTATGGATTTGACAGATTCTTCATTGACAGAAAAAAAAATGAAAGATCTGGCTGATAGAACCAGCACAATGAGGAATCAAATAGAAAAAATTACAAAAGAGAAGAAAAAAGGATTTTTAACTACGGAAATCAATAGAAATATTAGTTCTAATAAAATAAGTTATCTTACTAAACTATTAGCATCAATAAAAAATATTTGGCAGAAATTAAAGAAATTCAAAAGAAGAAATGTTCGATTAATCCGTAAATCATATTCTTTTTTCAAATTTTTAATTGAAAGGATATATATAGATATACTTCTCTGTATCATTAATAGTCCGAGGATCACTATACAACTTTTTTTTGATAATTCAAAAAAAATGATCAATAAATACATTTACAATAATGAAACAAATAAAGAAAAAATTGCTAAAACAAATAAAAATACAATTCGTTTTAATACAATTCATTTTATTTGGACTATAAAAAAATCAATTTCGGATATTAGTAATAAAAATTCAAAGATTTTATTATCCTCCTTCTCACAAGGATATGTATTTTACCAATTCTATCAAACGCAAATTTGTAATTTGTATAAGTTAAGATATGTCCTTCACTATCACAGAACATCTTTTTTTCTTAAGAATGAAATAAAGGATTATTTTGAAACAATTTTTTATTCTGAATTAAAACATAAAAATATTTTGAATTCGGAAATGGAAATGATTCAATGGAAAAACTGGTTAAGGGGTCATTATCAATATGATTTATCTTCGATTAGATGGTATCTATTAGTACCACACAAATGGAGAAATAGATTCAATCAAACACGTATAGTGCAAAATAAAGATTTAAACAAAAGGCATTCCGATGAAAAAGATCAATTAATATTAATTAATTACAAAAAATTAAATGATTTTGAATCAAATTCATTATCAAATTCAAAATATAACCTTCAAAAATACTATGGATATGACCTTTTCTCATATAAATCGATTAATTATGAAAATAAGAAGGATTCACATATTTATGTATCACCATTACGTTTAAATAATAAACAAGAGATTTCTTATAATTACAACAAGATATATAAAAAAGGTAAATTAATTAATATGCCAGGAGGCGTTATCCCTATTAATTTAGAAGATGATGATATTCTAAATCTGGATAAATTTACAGATAGAAAATATTTTGGTTGGAGAATTTTCGATTTTTGTCTTCGAAATAAAGTCAATATTGAGTCCTGGATTGATATCGATACCAATGGTAATAAAAATACTAAGACGGGGGTTAATAATTATCAAATAATTGATAAAATGGATCAAAAAGGTCTTTTTTATCTTAAAATTTCCCAAAATGGAAGAATTACGGCATCCAACAAAAAAAAAGACCTTTTTGATTGGATGGGAATGAATGAAGAAATACTAAGTCGTCCCATATCAAATCTAAACCTTTGGTTCTTTCCAGAATTTGTGCTGCTTTATAATACATATCTTATGAAACCGTGGATCATACCAATCCAACTACTTCTTTTAAATTTTAATGAAAATGTTAGTGAAAATAAAAACATCACTAGAAAGAACAAAAGGGATCTTTTTCTATTTTCGAATGAAAAAAAATCGATTGAATTAGAGAATCGAAATCAAGAAGAAAAAGATATTGGAGAAGATTATGCAAGCTCCGATATGAAAAAACGTAGAAAGAAAAAACAATATAAGAGCAACACGGAAGCAGAGCTTTATTTTTTCCTAAAAAGGTATTTACGTTTTCAATTGAGATGGGATGATTCTTTAAATCAAAAAATGATCAATAATATCAAAGTATATTGTCTCCTACTTAGACTGATAAATCCAAGAGAAATTGCTATATCCTCTATTCAAAGGGGAGAAATGAGTTTAGATATTTTGATGATTCAAAAGGATTTAACTCTTACAGAATTAATGAAAAAGGGTATATTAATTATCGAACCAGTTCGTTTGTCTATCAAAAATGATGGACAATTGATTATGTATCAAAGTCTAAATATTTCATTGTTTCATAAGAGTAAGCCCCAAATTAATCAAATATACCGAGAAAAAAGCTATGTTGCTAAGATTAATTTGGATAAATCCATTGCAAGACATCAAAGAATGGCTGAAAATAGATACAAAAATAATTATGATTTGTTGTTTGTTCCCGAAAAAGTTTTATCCACTAAAGGACGTAGAGAATTAAGAATTCGAATTTGTTTCAATTCGAGGAAGAGAAATGGTATTCATAAAAATCCAGTATTTTGCAACAACATAAAAAACTGGGGTGAATTTTTGGATAAAAGAAAACATTTTGATAAAAAGAAACTAATTAAATTAAAGTTCTTTCTTTGGCCTAATTATCGCTTAGAAGATTTATCTTGTATGAATCGATATTGGTTTGATACCAATAATGGGAGCCGTTTCACTATGATAAGGATACATATGTATCCACGATTGCAAATTTGTTAATTATGCGTTTTTCATATATATTCTGTACCATATATGTATAGTATATGAAAAAAGGAGTTGCACCTATGTATTGTCTTACCTTCCAGTCTGATACATAAATACTAATTCAATGCATTTATCAATATCCAATAGAAGATCTATAAATGATTAACGAAATCTTCTTATTTTTTCTTTTTTTATTTATTATTAGATTTCGATCCAAAATTTTTTCTCTTTTCTAAATGTAGAAATATATCACCCTTTCCTATTCCTATACTAATTTTCATATTACTATTCCTCTATTCCTACACGAATAAAATTGAAAAGAAAAATTGTGTATACCAAATTAAAATGACTAGCATTATTCTTACTGATCAGTAAAATACATTAAAAAAAAGAGGATAGAAAATCCGTTTTATGGTAAAAAATTCATTCATTTCAGTTATTTCACAAGAAGAAAAAGAAGAAAACAGGGGGTCCGTTGAATTTCAAGTATTTCGTTTCACCAATAAGATACGAAGACTGACTTCCCATTTGGAATTGCACCGAAAAGATTATTTATCTCAGAGAGGTTTACGTAAAATCCTGGGAAAACGCCAACGACTGCTGTCTTATTTGTCAAAGAAAAATAGAATACGTTATAAAGAATTAATTAGTCACCTGGATATTCGGGAGTCAAAAACTCGTTAAGTGAAAAAGGAATTTGAATTATTTGATTTTTTTATTAGATCTTGAATTTTAATGAACTTCTTTTCATTTTCAGCAATTCATCAAAGAATGAATCGAGGAATAACCTATGAATGTAACAACTACAAGAAAAGACCTCATGATAGTCAATATGGGACCTCACCACCCATCAATGCATGGTGTTCTTCGGCTCATCCTTACTCTAGATGGTGAAGATGTTATTGATTGTGAACCAATATTGGGTTATTTACACAGAGGAATGGAAAAAATTGCGGAAAATCGAACAGTTATACAATATCTACCTTATGTAACACGTTGGGATTATTTAGCTACTATGTTCACAGAAGCAATAACCGTAAATGGACCAGAACAGTTGGGAAATATTCAAGTACCTAAAAGAGCCAGTTATATCAGAGTAATTATGTTAGAGTTGAGTCGTATAGCTTCTCATCTGTTATGGCTTGGCCCCTTTATGGCAGATATTGGTGCACAGACTCCTTTTTTCTATATTTTCAGAGAAAGAGAATTAGTATATGATCTATTCGAAGCTGCCACCGGTATGAGAATGATGCATAATTATTTTCGTATCGGAGGAGTAGCGGCCGATCTACCTTATGGATGGATAGATAAATGTTTGGATTTCTGTGATTATTTTTTAACAGCGGTTTCGGAATATCAAAAACTTATTACGCGAAATCCTATTTTTTTAGAACGAGTTGAGGGAGTAGGCATTATTGGTCCAGAAGAAGCAATAAATTGGGGTTTATCGGGACCAATGCTACGAGCTTCCGGAATCCAATGGGATCTTCGTAAAGTTGATCATTATGAATGTTACGACGAATTGGATTGGGAAATCCATTGGCAAAAAGAAGGAGATTCATTAGCTCGCTATTTAGTCCGAATCGGTGAAATGACGGAATCTATAAAAATTATTCAACAAGCTCTGGAAGGAATTCCAGGGGGGCCCTATGAGAATTTAGAAACCCGGTGCTTTGCTAGAGAAAGGGATCCGGAATGGAATGATTTTGAATATCGATTCATTAGTAAAAAACCTTCTCCTACTTTTGAATTGCCGAAGCAAGAACTTTATGTAAGAGTTGAAGCTCCAAAGGGAGAATTGGGAATTTTTTTAATAGGAGATCAGAGTGGTTTTCCTTGGAGGTGGAAAATTCGTCCACCTGGTTTTATCAATTTGCAAATTCTTCCTCAGTTAGTTAAAAGAATGAAATTGGCCGATATTATGACAATACTAGGTAGCATAGATATCATTATGGGAGAAGTTGATCGTTAAAATGATAATTGATACAACAGAAGTACAAGATATAAATTCTTTTTCTAGATTGGAATCTTTAAAAGAAGTCTATGGAATCATAGGGATGTTTTTACCTATTTTGACTCTTGTATTGGGAATCACAATAGGTGTACTCGTAATTGTGTGGTTAGAAAGAGAAATATCCGCAGGAATACAACAACGTATTGGTCCCGAATACGCCGGTCCTTTGGGAATTCTTCAAGCTTTAGCAGATGGGACAAAACTGATTTTCAAAGAGAATCTTTTTCCATCTCGCGGAGATACTCGTTTATTCAGTATAGGACCATCCATAGCAGTTATATCGATTTTACTAAGTTATTCAGTAATTCCTTTTAGTTATCACCTTGTTTTATCTGATCTCAATATCGGTGTTTTTTTATGGATTGCCATT